ATGAAAAAACCGAAAGACCCTTTAACTAGTTAAAGGGTTAAAAGAACGAATCGCACTTTTACCACTAAACTATACCCGCCACAATCAATATTGATGATTATATCAATATATAATTATATATATTATATGGATCGTTTGTATATATGATATGGATCATTTCATTTGTCGGACAAAAAACAAACGAGTGAAACGCAATCGAAATTGCATCAGAATCATGAAAATTCTAGTGTTTTACACGGACTTGAAAAAAAAATGCGGACAAATACCGGAAAGCTTATTAAAATACCATAGCATAAGGAGTTATACTTTTTTTGCTGGGAAATCTTTATTGTTAGCTCCAGCCCGAGGAAGTTATTGAAGCTGGACCACAAAAATGATGAATTCTGTGCATTGCATATATGGATGGATGGTTCTTTTTTTTTCAATTTCAATTTGCTTTTCAACTGCCAGATTTTATGAATTTGGTTCAATTGGATTTCAAGTGTTTAAATAAAGCTTGTCTTTTGAACAAGTAATTTGAGCAAGTAAAAAAAGTAAATAAAACGGGTTGGGTCATTTATATTATAAATGTGTGTGCTTAATATGGGATATTGTTTAAATTAAATTATTTATTGTTTTAATTATTTAATTATATTATTTATTCTATATATACAATTCTATAGTAAATGGTGTAATATAATGTATAATAATGTGTATAATAATGTTTTATTATATATGTAAAATTTATTATATATGTATAATTATAATTGTATGTTTTTTATTACAACAGCTTTTCGGTAAGTAAATTGAGAATGAAAAAGTAAAAAAGAAGAAAAAAAATAAAATTAGATAAATAGAATCATTTATTCTATGAATAATTTATTGAATCAAAACAAAAAAGTAATGGCCCGGCCATTATTTAACCGGGCTGGGGGAATAAAAAAAAGAAACTTTCGTACAAAATTAAAGAAGTAAGGTTTCTATTGTGAATATCTGTTTAGAATCATTATCTAAATGAAATTGCTGATCAAATTCGTAAATTTTTTCTATACCGTAAAAACTAAGGTTTTTACCAATCTTTACTTTAGGTATCATAGAAAAAATCCCAATTTTGAATTGGGAGAGATGGCTGAGTGGACTAAAGCGGTGGATTGCTAATCTGTTGTGCGAGTTATTCGTACCGAGGGTTCGAATCCCTCTCTCTCCGCTCCTTCTGATCACTTGAGAGTTTCTAAAAAAACTTCAGAAAAAAAAACAAGGAAAGACTTTTCATTCCTCACGTCCAGGATTACGTCCCGGATCATTAGATAAGAATCCGAAAATGAAGAGAGAAACAAAGAATATCACCACTGTGTAAACAAAGAGTTTGAGAGTAATCATTATACAATCTCCAAGGTAAGATCATTTTTTTTTCCAAAAAAAAAGGAATTTATTCCTTTTTTTTTTTTGTATCATATACACTATTTTGACATGACACATCAAAATGAAAATTCTTTTCTTTCATAGTTTAAAGAAAAGAATTTTCACAAATTTATTTGTAATAAGATTCTTTCGTTACAAAAAATTTCTTATCATATCCCCACTTAGGTATTGTGGAGGACCTAATAAAGTCCTTGTCTGCAGTAAGGTCGGAATGGTGAAATAAGCTAACCCAAATTCATCACCACGGTTCCTAATTTATATTTTTTAATCGAGTAATGTAAGGTAAGTCGTACCTAATATTATCTATTTTCAAATCTTTTTTTTTTTCGTTTTTTTTTTTTCAAATGAATCATGAATTTAGGAGAGTATTAAAGATTTCATCTAAAACTTACAGCAGCTTGCCAAACAAAGGCTAAGAGAAAAAAGAGTACAGGTATGACGGGCATAACGTCTACGATTGGATTGAAAAGGGCATAAGCCTCGGGTAATTTACCGAAGAAAAAACTACTCGAATAAACGACAGAATTAAGACAGATACAGATTAAACTAAAGATATTAAGCATAACAAAGATTTTGTCCTTGTAGATGAGATAATTTTATTTTGATTAAGTCATTTTTCTAAGAAGTGAAATAAAAGCAGGTCAAACAATCCATTTTTTTTTCTACGAACTCTCCCAACTTTTAAATCCCTTGTTCCATGAGAACAATAAGGAATTCTACTTTCCTACACTATCTTAATTGAATTATATATAATGATCAATGAATCTTTTTTGATATTCTATATCCTAGATGTGTGTCGAATTCTAGTAACAATGTATTCTGTATGTATTTGTGTTGGAATTGACGAATAACTAATATCATTAGTAGTGTTTATTAGTGTCGAATAAACATAGAAATATAAATGGGGTGTGGCCAAGTGGTAAGGCAGCGGGTTTTGGTCCCGTTACTCGGAGGTTCGAATCCTTCCGTCCCAGATCATCATATCTTTTCCATTAGAAATGGAAAGGTTGGATCACATTATATTATATACAACATTACATTAAACATGACAGAAAACTTTTAAAGATAAAGAGAACAATCTTTAGATATAGAAAGAAATAACAAAAAAGAAAAAAGGGTAAGTTGTTTTAAAAGTAGAGTAAGTAAGGATACTGTCTAAATCAAAGAATTTACAAAGCAAAGATAAAAGATTCGGGAACCGGTAAACACTATTTTCAATTGTTTCAACAATTGAATCAGAATGAGAAAGAAAAATAGATTTGAAACTGCTCGATAAATGTCTAAAGATTTCCCTTCGAACTCTTTCAGAATTTGAGTTATGAGTATGAATAAGATTTTTTTTTCTTCTTTACGGAAAAAAACGACTGAAATCGTAGTCTAATTCATGATTTTATGGATCTATTTGCTATTCTATACGGAAATTCTATACGGAAATTCGAACGGAAATTAGAATCATTTTTTCGTGAACCGTATGAGGTGAAAACTTCCTATGGATTTCTAGGGGGGTAACTAGTATCTATCTTTGTGTAATTAGTGTAATTATTTCCTCACAATTTATCTTTTTCTTACTCTATTCATATTTATTTTTCTTGTTAGTGGAATTCAAAGCAAGGGATTAATCTTGTTTATTGTATTTCTATTGATTGAATTGAATAAATCCGAGATTTTTTTCTCTGCTTTTTCTTTTTTTTTTTTTCTACGAATTTCGTATTTATTTAAGTCGTGCCAATCAAATAAACACAAGTCCTTATTTGTTTCTTTGATTTACTTAATTTTATTTATTTTCTCAACATTCCATTCATATTGACAATGGTGGATTGAACAAATATAATTCAATCATAGATAAATAGATCTCTTTATACTCAACTTATATTGGTTTTTTCCTTCACATCAATCAAATGATGTCTTGCTGCATTTACTACTGTATACTTACATAAGACAAGGCGTATTTTTTTTTTAACGAAACTTAAAAAAAGTTTGAGAAAAATGGATAGTTTGTCAATTTTGGGATCTTTATTAGTAATTTGTTTGTTACTTTACAACAAATACTTCTTTTTTTTCTAGTTCCATTTTTTGTTGGGGTCGCACAGTTTAATTGATCTTTTTTGATTTCGATCGTTCATATTTTTGGGGGTTGCTAACTCAACGGTAGAGTACTCGGCTTTTAAGTGCGACTATGATCTTTTACACATTTGGATGAGGCAACGAATTCGTCTAGACTATAGGTAGAGTCTATAAGGCCATGACTGATCCTAAAAAAAGGTAATGAATGGAAAAAAGAGCATGTCGTAATAAAAAATTTGGAATTTTTCAAGTGGAATTTGGAGTTTATCCTTACCGGATCCTTACAAAAAATATTGTTTTGGTTTTTGGAGGGGAAAAAATCGATTCCCATTTACAGTTATTAGGTCTAGTGAATAAATGGATAGAGTCTTGTGGCTCCAATTCAGGTAAAACAAAAAACAACGAGTTTATGTTCTAAATTTGAACAATTACCCGATCTAATTAGATGTTAAAAATTAATTAGTGCCCGATGGGGGGAAAGGGTTTTCTTCTGAGTAGACTATTGGTTCTTTTTTTTTAATGAATCCTAGCTATTAATTAGAATTATGGTTTGGAGACAAATGTGTAGAAGAAATAGTATACTGATAAAGAGAGTTTATTCCAAAGTCAAAAGAGCAATCGGGTTTCAAAAATAAAGGATTTTTTTTTTTACACTCTTGTAATTCTAACGAGATTAGATAGAAAAGGAGAGAAAAAAAATCTGTTGATTGAACTCCCCCCAGGGAGTATATGTACTGTCTGTATATTTCTTACTGTCTGTATATGTATAATATATATATAATAAATATCCCGCTCTGACCGTATTGCACTATGTATCATTTGATAACCCAAGAAATACCCCCTGCTCCCTGTTCAAATAGAAATGAAAATGGAAGAATTCCGAGGATATTTAGAAAAAGATGGATCTAGGCAAGGGCACTTCCTATTCCTATATCCACTTCTCTTTCAGGAGTATATTTATGCACTTGCGTATGATTATGGTTTAAATGGTTCGTCGATTTTTGCGGAAATTTTTTATTATGACAATAAATCTAGTTCAGTACTTGTGAAACATTTAATTACTCGAATATATCAACAGAATTATTTGATTTATTTAGTTGATGATTCGAGCCAAAATCGAGTCGTTGGGCACAGCAATTATTTATATTCTCAAATGATGTCAGAAGGTTTTGTACTCATTATGGAAATTCCATTCTTGCTGCGATTAATATCTTCCCTTGAAGAAAAAGAAATACCGAAATCGCAAAATTTACGATCTATTCATTCAATATTTCCTTTTTTAGAGGACAAATTATCACATTTAACTTATGTGTCAAATATAGTAATACCTCATCCTATTCATATGGAAATCTTGGTTCAAATCCTTCAATCTTGGATCCAAGATGTTCCTTCTTTACATTTATTGCGATTCTTTCTCCACGAATATTCTAATTGGAATAGTTTCATTACTTCTAAAAAATCTATTTATGCTATTTCAAAAGAAAATAAAAGATTTTTTCGATTTCTATATAATTCTTATGTATTTGAATGTGAAT